CGTAATACAGAACACATAGGTGTAACCTTTCGCTCAATACTAAAATCGATAACTGAAGCATAGTATCTGAGGTTGCATCAATCGGGGATACACGACAGAAGGGATTGTTCTATTTCTAAACTTCACCTTCAACAAGCGTAGGTTTATTTCTATAATTATAGAATAAGAATCTTTTTCGTTCTATCCCGAATCGTGTGCCTTTCTCATAAAACTAGGAGCAGTCAAATTAACTAAAAAAATAAAAGAATCAAATCACACCATCTCTATAATAAGTAAATGCCTCTCTTTCTCCTGAAGTTGTCGGAATTATTCGTAATAAGATATTGGCCACAATTGAAAAGGTCTTATCAATAAAATTTCCATTTATCCGCGATCTAGACATAGGTATCAATCCATTCTATAATTGCCCCTTGTGGGAAAACGATTCCGCAAACAAAGGATTTGTACAGTACGAAATAACATAAAAACAGATTCATTTCCAAACAAAAGAAATTTAAATAAAGATACGAACCTTCTACTACTAATTCTTAATTCTATTTTTTGATTCCAATTATTCCAAATTGTTCCTTTTCAAGAATCGATAAGAAATAGTTGAATCCCATTCGAATTCATACAAATCAAATGGAGTAGTATAGGAACTATTCCGATTTCATCGAAGCAGAAGAGTCAAGGAATTTTTCAACCAGGTCAAAAAAAAAAGAATTATGATCTAAATCTAAAAAGGAAGGGGATCCAAAGAGTAAAGGAAAAAGAATCGAATAATCATTCGATTTCCATACCCTTTATTTTTGTTGTGTCCATAGCAAGTATACACTCTACAATCAAATAGAAATATCCCTGGAATGATTCATGAATTTGTAATAGATCTATGAGATAAGGGATTTGTTGGTGAGAACTTTAAAACTAGAAAGGGATTTTCTAATTTTTATGGAATTGTAGTCTAAATCGAAATAGAACTATGGCTGAAAAGTATCCATTAATCGTACACGGTCTAAAAAGCATAAACCCATCAATCAGTTGATTCGTTCCAATTCATTGATTTAATCTGGTCTATTTGGTCGTACCTATCCAAATCCAAACCAAATAAAAATCGAATATAATATAAATACGAATTTTGGTTTTGGTAATGTCTCGCTATTTCTTCGGTTTCTGAGTCATAATCCTTGTTGTATTGTGTAGGAGAGATGGCCGAGTGGTTCAAGGCGTAGCATTGGAACTGCTATGTAGGCTTTTGTTTACCGAGGGTTCGAATCCCTCTCTTTCCGTACTTTTCACCTAATTCGTCAACATTCCTAACTGTAACAAATCAAACAACAAGAAATACCATTATTAGAACCTAACTGTTAGGTCCTTCTTTTTTTTTTTTGAGATATTCTATTTCGAATTCGAATTGCTGCGGTACGTAAAATACTGGAAAGAATGGCTAAGGAGTGAAAATATTTCTGCCGATCTATGATATATGAATAGGAAAAATCCGGGACGGGGTAGGATATATGAGTGGGAGAAAATCCGGATCAAACCCCTGACTTTAAACCTTAAGTGAATTTACTTTGGCGAAAGAAAGGGGCCAAATTGTCCGAACTCTTTGCTTTGTATTTTATTTAGGGTTAAGTCTGACGGGAATAATATTCTACCACTAGCAATTCATTTATTTTCAAACCGATCCACTTACTATCTATTATTTGATTGACTAATCCTTTATACGGGAATGGGTGAAGAATCAAATGTTTGGGCAATTCCTCGCGGGGAGATGAATCTAGATAATTTTGAATTAGAGCTCTGGATTTTTGTTCATCCCTCGCCATAACAGTATCTTGGGGTTTGCAACGATAACTTGGTATATCGACTATACGACCATTAACTAAAATATGTCTATGGTTAACTAATTGGCGGGCTCCAGGAATAGTCGGAGCCATACCCAATCGAAAAAGGATGTTATCTAAACGCATTTCAAGTAATTGTAGTAAAACCTGGCCTGTTGACCCTTTAGCTTTTCTGGCAATACGAACGTATTTAAGTAATTGTCTTTCTGTAATACCATAATGAAAACGCAATTTTTGTTTTTCTTCTAGACGAATACGATATTGCGATCGTTTCCCGGAACGCGATTGGTTTCTAAGATCACTTCCGGCTCTAGGCCTTTTATTAGTTAGTCCAGGCAAAGCTCCTAGACGACGTATTTTTTTGAAACGAGGCCCCCGGTAACGCGACATAAAGACTCCTTATTTATTTATATTTATTTTCTTATTTAATAAAATTTTAATAAAATTAATATTTATTGCATTTTAAAAAAGAAACCCAAATTAAAACTGAACTAAATGAAGTGAAATCTTCTGAAGTATTGTACTACAATAAATAATGAGATGAATGGTATAAATATCATATATGAACCCATTTTTTTATTATATATATATATTTTGTATTTGTATTAAAATATGTAAGTAAAATAAAAAAAGGGGGGGGGTAAAATCTCAGCAGAACAAATTAGGAAAAAGACTCTTTCTTTTTCTTTTTCATAGTTATAGTTGGAATTTTATACGACATAATAGATTGGTAACTTTTTGAAGAAGGGAAAGGGCGCCCTTATTTTTTTGTTCTTTGATTTCAAAAAAATTATCAAAAAAAAAATCGAAAAAAGCCGGCTATCGGAATCGAACCGATGACCATCGCATTACAAATGCGATGCTCTAACCTCTGAGCTAAGCGGGCTCACCTAAATTCTACATGCATAGGAATTCAATAAACTATATCTTAGTTTAGGCTTAGCTATTAACTATTCATTATACTATAGATAATAATCTATTTTATTTCTATTTTTCTTTTTCGTCTAGAACAATTCGATTTTTTTAAAATTCCATTTCGAAATTATATGAAATTCTATTTCTATTTAGTTAGGGCTATGAAATTCTTTTCAATTTCGATTTGAAAAGAATTTCATTATTAATATACTAAATAGATATTTATATACTAAATAACTAAATAGATATTTATAATAAAATAAATGGATATTTATTTGTATTTTAGTTTTAGTTATAGAAGTCTGCCCTAAGAAAACCTAATTATAATAACATACATAAGAATATCTTCTTATGCTTTTATTCAGAGACTAAGATGAAAAAAAGAATCGACCCTTTGAGTATTACAAATTACATGGGAAAATGAAAGGGGAGGAGACTATATATGGTATATATCCATCCGTATTGAATTGCAGCTACAGAAATGATAGAATCATTTCTGATTAGACCAATCAAATATAGGCTTCCGATAGAGATGAAAGAAGAAAAAAAAAAAAAGAAAATCAAATAGGAGGAAACACCCTTCGGTTTCGGTATAGTAATCCGTATCAAATCTAATGAATTCGATGGTTCTGGCATAAATGAAAAAAGAAAAGGGGAAGGACATTACACTGAGATCCTAATCTTAAAACAAAAGGGGGATATGGCGAAATCGGTAGACGCTACGGACTTAATAGGCTTGAGCCTTAGTATGGAAACCTACTAAGTGAAAACTTTCAAATTCAGAGAAACCCTGGAATTAATAAAAATGGGCAATCCTGAGCCAACTCCTTTTTTTCAAAAGAAAAAAATAAGGGTTCAGAAAGCAAGAAAAAAGGATAGGTGCAGAGACTCAAAGGAAGCTATTCTAACAAATGGGGTTGACTGTGTTGTTATAAGAATTCTTCCAAGTTGAAAAAAGAATCAAATATTCATTCATCAAATCATTCACTCCATAGTCTGATAAATCTTTTGAAGAACTGATTAATCGGACGAGAATGAAGATAGAGTCCCGTTCTACATGTCAATACTGACAACAATGAAATTTATAGTAAGAGGAAAATCCGTCGACTTTAAAAATCGTGAGGGTTCAAGTCCCTCTATCCCCAAAAGTTTATTTCACACCCTAACTAGTTATCTTTTTTTTTCATTAATGGTTTGATGGATCGGGACGGAAATGCTTTTCTCCTATTACAAGTCTTGTGATATATCTCATATACGTACAAATGAATATCTTTGAGCAAGGAGTACTCGTTTGAGTGATTCACAATCCATATCATTACTCGTACTAAAACTGATAGACAAAGTCCCTCTTTTTGAAGACCCAAGAAATTCTAGTACCTAGATAAGACTTTGTAAGATATAAGACTTTTCGTCCTTTTTTAATTGACATAAACCCAAGTTATCTAGTAAAATGAGGAGACAATGCACCAGAAAGGGGAATGGTCGGGATAGCTCAGCTGGTAGAGCAGAGGACTGAAAATCCTCGTGTCACCAGTTCAAATCTGGTTCCTGGCACATAATGAATTTTTTGATGAGTATCTATGTCTATAAATTAACCAATAAATTAACCAATATGGATCGATATACATATTCATTAATAGTCGAGATCATGACACATACGTAAGTTATTTATCTAGTTATCATGCGATCTACCCCATCTATTTTATAGATAGATGGATAGATAATTTTAAAATGGATTATGTTTTACTTTATGAACAAATGAACAAAGAAAAAAAGGAATATTAATACTTCTTCCAAAAACTTAAATGAATTAGTTGAAACACCAAAAACTAATAATAAGTGGAGTCCCCCAGGGAGTAAAAGGATGAAAATAGATAACATTGATCTCAGATCCAATACAAATCGAATCGGATACCCTCTCATACCTTTTTCTATTTCTTCATACATTATATGACTTTCTGGAGCCCATCTAAGTAAGTGATTGATTTATGCGCGGTACAAAGTTCATGATGCAGAACTTTTTAGTTCATTCTATCGGCTCTTAGCTCATCAAAAAAACTTTTTTGAATCCTGCATTCTGATCCAAATCCAATTGTTGTCGTTTATTTTTTTTTATCCACCCGTAGTATGAACATCAATTACTCTGTTTGATTTAGAGCAAAACATACAAATAGTCTTTAGATATATGAAGTTGTAGAAGTGAAGATTAGTTTCTTATTATTCAATAAGCATCTTGTATTTCATAAAAATCAGGGACAATAT